AAAATGAATAAGCGGATCCATATAAAATATATGCTATGAATAGTCCGAAAATTGCTATACTTACCGAAAAAATTGCATTTGTAAAAAATTCATTCAAATTTACAGAATAATTAGAACTTGAATGTAAAAGATTTGTTGATGGGGTTAACCACTTCGATAATATATCAAAATCTATTACTCCTTGATCAAAAGAAATTCCTATTGATCCAACCAACAAAGTAAATAGTACTAATACAAGAAGAGGAAATAGCATAGTATTGTCCGATTCGTGAGGATACATGGAAGTGTATTTATTTCCAAAGTAAGTACTAAAGTATCGTATCCTATTTCTTACATTATTATCAATTTTTGATCTTTCTTTTGCAAAAAAAGAAACCTTTTTATTCATTGTTGATAAAAGTAAATTTGGATTGACTCCTCTTGGAATTCCTTTTCCCCATAGAGATATGGAATAGAAGGAACCATTTTTTGTGCTACTGTAATTTTGAAAATGAACGCGGAAATACCCATCAAAGGTAAGTAAATATACCCGAAACATATAAAATGCGGTTAATCCTGCTGTGAAATAAGCTATTACTGCGAAAATTGGTGAATACAACCAACTATCATTAAGAATGTCATCTTTGGACCAAAAACAAGCAAGAGGTGGAATACCACAAAGAGAAAGTGTACCCAATAAAAAAGTAGTTCTTGTAATTGGAACATATCTTGTTAAACCACCCATAAGAACCATATTCTGACTTTTATCTGGTGAATATCCAACAATAGGTTCCATTGAATGAATAATAGATCCGGATCCCAAAAACAATAAAGCTTTTGAATAGGCATGAGTGATCAAATGGAATAAAGCAGCTCGATAAGAACCTATACCTAGAGCTAACATAATATAACCCAATTGAGACATTGTGGAATAGGCTAAGCTTTTTTTAATGTCTCTTTGAGCAAGGGCCAAAGTAGCCCCTAATAATAGTGTTATTACACCTATTAAAGAAATGAAATTCATTATATAAGGTATGACTATGAAAAGAGGAAGAAGCCGAGCTACAAGAAAAATTCCTGCTGCTACCATAGTAGCAGCGTGTATAAGAGCCGAAATAGGAGTGGGTCCTTCCATAGCATCAGGTAACCATACGTGAAGGGGGAATTGTGCGGATTTAGCAACTGCACCGACGAATAATAAAGAAGCACACAAGGTAGCAAATAAAGAATTGACCCCATTATTTTGGATTAAGTTATTAGTTATTTCGAGCAAATACCGAAATTCTAAACTACCTGTTATCCAATAAAAACCTAAGATTCCTAACAATAAACCAAAATCCCCTACACGATTAGTTACAAAAGCTTTTTGACAAGCACTTGCTGCAATTGGTCGTGTGAACCAAAACCCTATTAATAAATAAGAACACATTCCCACAAGTTCCCAAAAAATATAAATTTGTATCAAATTTGAACTAGTAACTAATCCCAGCATAGAAGTATTAAAAAAACTCATATAAGCAAAAAATCTCAAATATCCTTGATCGTGATACATATACTTGTCACTATAAATAAGAACCATGATTCCAACAGTAGTAATTAGTATTGACATAATAGAAGTAAGTGGATCGATCAAGTATCCAAACTCTAAGGAAAAATCATTATTGATGGTCCAAGACCATAGATATTGATAGATAAAACTTCCATTTATTTGTTGAATAGACAGATTGGCTGAAAACACCATAGCTATACTTAAGAGTAAAACACTAGGAAAAGCCCACATGCGACGAATATTTTTTGTTGCTGTCGGAATAAGTAGAAGTCCAAATCCTATTGACATAGTAACTGGAAGTGGAAGAAAAGGTATTATCCACGCATATTGATATGTATGTTCCATAAGAAAAGAAACTCTTTTTTCTTATAATTACAAATTGTTCTCGATTCACCAATTCTTATCTTTTTTATCCTTTTAGAAAGGAACAATAATAAAAGAAAAAAAAAAGATATGAAAAAAAGTCAAATATTGAGATTCTTAATTATTCTGATTTTTTTTTGTGATTAATAAACATATTTATTATACTATAATAGTATAATAAATATATTATATAGTATACTATATATAGTAAGGAAAAAGAGTTAGACCAAAAAAAGAGTACTTTTTTTATTCAAATATGGATCATAGTATCTATATTCGAATTAAAAAAAATACCTAGGTATTCTAGTTCATTTTGGGAAGGGAGTAATTACCTAACTTGTTGTGTAACTGATTGATTGGATTGAAACCCAATAAAAAAAACTTATGTTTATCAGAAATCTTATGATACTCCTTACTTTGAATTATGGACATAGCACTCTGGACTTAATCAATTTTTATTTTCCCTTATTTTCTTCCATTTTTTTTCCCTCATGTCATTTATATATGTGATGTGTGATGTGCGCGCATACGTATATGTGATATATATATATCACATATACATGTATATATAAATATATTTGTATTATATATATTTGTATGTTTATTATATATTTATATGTTAAAGTAAAAAAACAATGTATATTAAAAAGAGTATATTAAAAAAATTATCCACATACACGAAATAAGTATAGATAATAACTAAAAAGAACGATCTATTTTGAAGAATACATGTCTTTCACATACAACGATAAAAGGAGGAACCCCCCTTTTTGA